TTGGATTGCTAAATTTGGATCAATCCAATACGATAAAAGGCAAAACAAAATAAAGATTCGTTATAAGATTCTAAAAACCAATACAATATTATCTATAAATAAAATAGAAATAGTTATTTAATATGTTTAGTTATCTATACAAACAAGATATACAAATTACTAATATATTTGATATAGATTAGATAAAATCCATGATTCATGGTATTACTCATTAAATACATGTATCTCTTAATGAAAATTCTATCTTAATTGAAATTAAAGATTTTTGAATCCTTTTATTCGCGAGGAGCTGGATGAGAAGAAACTCTCACGTCCGGTTCTGTAGTAGAGATGGAATTCAGAACCAACCATCAACTATAACCCCAAAAGAACCAGATTCCGTAAACAACATAGAGGAAGAATGAAGGGAATATCTTATCGAGGTAATAATATTTGTTTCGGTAAATATGCTCTTCAGGCACTTGAACCCGCTTGGATCACATCTAGACAAATAGAAGCAGGTCGACGAGCAATGACACGAAATGCACGTCGTGGTGGAAAAATATGGGTACGTATATTTCCAGATAAACCGGTTACAGTAAGACCCGCAGAAACACGTATGGGTTCGGGGAAAGGATCCCCTGAATATTGGGTCGCTGTTGTTAAACCAGGTCGAATACTTTATGAAATGGGTGGAGTACCAGAAAATATAGCCAGAAAGGCTATTTCAATAGCAGCGTCTAAAATGCCTATACGAACTCAATTCATTATTTCGGGATAAAAATGGAGAATCAAAGGAAATAGGTCTTGGGGATTTTTAAAAAATCCCAGGCACAGGTTTCTTTTTTTGGACAAACAATATTTCTTTTTTTTCTTCGCCCTTTGCTTTGCATTGAAAGAACAGATTAAAAAAATGATATGATTCAACCTCAGACCCATTTGAATGTAGCGGATAACAGCGGGGCTCGAGAATTGATGTGTATTCGAATCATAGGAGCTAGCAATCGTCGATATGCTCATATTGGTGACGTTATTGTTGCTGTGATCAAAGAAGCAGTGCCAAATATGCCCCTAGAAAGATCAGAAGTGGTCAGAGCTGTAATTGTACGTACTTGTAAAGAACTCAAACGTGACAACGGTATGATAATACGATATGATGACAATGCTGCAGTTGTCATTGATCAAGAAGGAAATCCAAAAGGAACTCGAGTTTTTGGTGCGATTGCCCGGGAATTGAGACAGTTAAATTTTACTAAAATAGTTTCATTAGCTCCTGAGGTATTATAAATAGAAAACGAGACTACGATATGGTTATAGTAGGTTATTTGAAAGAAAAAAATTCAGATTCATTTTAATTAGTAGATTATGTCTCACGCATATACCTTTAATAATTTATATTCATAAACAAATAAGTAAAAAAACAAGAAAAACATGTTCATTATATCCAAATTTGGAGGCACCAATAATTTTAATTCATCATGGGTAGGGATACTATTGCTGACATAATAACCTCTATACGAAATGCTGATATGGATAGAAAAAGAGTGGTTCGAATAACATCGACTAATATCACTGAAAATATTGTTAAAATACTTTTACGAGAAGGTTTTATCGAAAACGTGAGAAAACATCGAGAAAACAACAGATATTTTTTAGTTTTAACCCTACGACATAGAAGGAATAGGAAAAGGCCTTATAGAAATGTTTTAAATTTAAAACGGATCAGTCGACCTGGTCTACGAATCTATTCTAACTATCAACGAATTCCTAGAATTTTAGGCGGGATGGGGATTGTAATTCTTTCTACTTCTCGAGGTATAATGACAGACCGAGAGGCTCGACTAGAAAGAATCGGCGGAGAAATTTTGTGTTATATATGGTAATCCTTCTAATATCCGAATTGGATTCGAAACTTCCTATTTGTGAAAAAAAACAGAAAAGGGGCCGGTTGTTTAATATCGTTCCTCCTCCATTAGTTGATACTTCACGGGGGTTTTACCTGGAATGAAAGAACAAAAATGGATTCATGAGGGTTTAATTACTGAATCGCTTCCCAATGGTATGTTCCGGGTTCGTTTAGATAATGAAGATATGATTCTAGGTTATGTTTCGGGAAAGATCCGACGTAGTTTTATACGGATACTGCCAGGCGATAGAGTAAAAATTGAAGTAAGTCGTTATGATTCAACCAGAGGGCGTATAATTTATCGACTTCGCAACAAGGATTCGAAAGATTAGATGTTTTTTCAACTTTAACATTCCTTTCGTGGGAATACGATTGGAGATGAAAACTTTCAAGAAACTTATTTTCTTCCAAAAAGTAGATTCAGAATTAAGGTAAGGAATGGTAAATATGAAAATAAGAGCTTCTGTTCGTAAAATTTGTGAAAAATGTCGACTAATCCGTAGGCGGGGACGAATTATAGTAATTTGTTCCAACCCAAGGCATAAACAAAGACAGGGTTAATCATACTCGTTAAAATATTGGATATACAAATAATACAAATAAAAAGGGGATCTG